ATATATATATATATAATTTTTTATTAATGTAATAATATAACATGCGTGTGGAGTTTTTATTAAGCATGTGCTTTACTCGACCTCATCCTGGTTTAGGGGTTTGACAGGAATACAATGGGGTTATTACGAGTAAGGGGGGTAGGGGGGTTTGACGAAAGTCTAGCGGGGGGGTAATACTCACTGTTAGTTGGAGTAAGCAAATAACTTATGCACATGATATCTAATAATGTGGTTATTAAGTAATATCTATTAAAACACGAACTTAATTTACTTAGACAAGAAAAAATGTCCAACCTTATATTTCTTATTAGAAGGTGTCGCACATGTCAGCTGAAAGGAAAACCAAAAAAAAATACCAAATGCCTTTAAGTGAACGCCCGGCTTGGTGGGTAACGAGTCTAATGTACTCTACCATTAATCAGATGCCTGATAAAATTCAAGTTGTGTGGAGTTTTAAAAGTGGGAACCTGAAATAGGAACCAGATGCCAGTAATAGTTCACTCTGTGCGACCCTCACAATCGTTGCCCCTGACCCATCAATAAACGAGCGCACCGTGATTTATACTGGTTGGTGGTTTCTTACTACATATTTTAGTTAAGTTCCTTTAAATGTTGGAGCCCCAAGGAATATGGGTTAGATATCTAGTGTGGGGAGTCAGGGATTATTCTTTTTGGTAAAGAGGAGTTCATGTTGGTAACTATCGAGATGTTTCATGTATTGCCTAGTTAAATTTAATTAATATAGGTAGTTAAAATATTAAATTTACCCGTCTTCTTCTATAGGTTTAAAGAACGGATAATATTTTACATATTATCTGGTCTCTACATAATTAATGGGGTAAAAGACTTGTGTGTTCCTTCCTACATGTAAATGTCAGTTAACATGCGATGTACTAATACATATATACATGTAAAATTATGCATAATATGTAATATAATACATAGAGAGATGCGTTACATAATATAAATCAGAGGATAGTCTAATTTATGATTACAGCTTTGGGAGTTGTGGATGAAAGTTCAATTCTTTCTCCTTTGATCTACTAGCGCTAGGGAGAATTTTCATCTACAATCGTCCGGTGTACAAAACCGGGGCTTTAGTTAAGCTACTAGGGCGTTATCAGTTCAGTGTTTTGTTTTCTAATCAACCTACCAGCGGGTTGAGTACTAGGAATAATGAGAAATAAAGGACGGAGGCTAGTTGACCGATAATAATATATGGGTGTTCGACTGGTATGCCGCCGATTCATGTTAGGATAAACATGTCTGCGACTAGAACTCAGAATAGTATTTGTGAGGCCGGCCGGAACGTTAGGCCTCGTTGTTTAGAGGTGTGTAGAATTGGTACTACTATCAGTACTAGGATTGATGAAAGAAGGGCTAATACGCCTCCTAGTTTGTTTGGGATAGATCGTAAAATTGCATAGGCAAACAGGAAGTATCATTCTGGTTTAATGTGCGGAGGGGTTACCATTGGGTTTGCAGGGGTGAAGTTGTCTGGGTCTCCCAGGAGGTTGGGGTAGAATAGGGCAAGTGTTGTGAGGGCTGTAAGCATAATAACAAACCCGAGCAGGTCCTTGTAGGAAAAGTAAGGGTGAAAAGGGATTTTGTCTGCGTCAGAATTTAAGCCTGCAGGGTTATTTGAGCCTGTTTCGTGTAGAAACAAAAGGTGAAGTACTATGGCCCCGGCAACAACGAATGGGAATAGGAAGTGGAATGCGAAGAATCGAGTCAATGTAGCATTATCTACTGAAAACCCCCCTCAGATTCATTGAACAAGGGCGTCGCCAACGTATGGGACGGCAGATAGTAGGTTGGTAATTACTGTTGCCCCTCAGAATGATATCTGTCCTCATGGTAGTACATAGCCTACGAAGGCTGTTATTATTACTAGAAGGAATAGGATAACTCCAGTGTTTCAGGTTTCTTTGTAAAGGTAGGATCCGTAGTAAAGTCCTCGGGCGATGTGTATGTAAAGGCAGATGAAGAAAAATGAGGCTCCGTTTGCGTGTAAATTGCGGATAAGTCATCCATAGTTTACATCTCGGCAGATATGGGCTACGGAGGAAAAGGCAGTGGAGATATCTGATGTATAGTGTATGGCTAGGAATAGCCCTGTTAGGATTTGTGAAATGAGGCATAATCCTAGAAGGGAACCAAAATTTCATCATGTTGAAATATTGGAGGGGGCTGGGAGGTCCACTAGGGCGTCGTTGACAATTTTTAGTAATGGGTGGGTTTTTCGTAGGTTTGCCATTTGTTTTCGTAGTTGAATTACAACGGTGGTTTTTCATATCATTAGTTTCGGTTAAAGTCCGGGCGGAAATTATGAATTATTTTGTGTTTCTTTTTTTGGGTATATTGCTGCTGGGGGTTTTAGGTGTGGCTTCAAATCCTGCTCCCTATTTTGCTGCCTTAGGTTTGGTGTTAGCAGCTGCAGGGGGGTGTGGGGTTTTAGCTGGGCTCGGTGGGTCTTTTGTGTCTTTAGTGTTGTTTTTGATTTATTTAGGGGGGATGTTGGTGGTGTTTGCATATTCTGCTGCCTTAGCTGCGGAGCCTTATCCAGAGTCTTGGGGGGAGTGGTCTGTTTTGGGGTATGTAGTTGGGTATGTGTTGTTATCTGGGTTAGGGGTGCTTATGTTTTGTGAGGGGTGATTTGACTTTTATTATGGGGTGGTGGATGAGTATCGGGATTATTCAGTATTACGTGGAGATTTTGGGGGTGTTTCTTTTATTTATCATTTAGGGGGGTATTTATTAGTTATTTGTGGGTGGGCGTTATTGTTAACTTTATTTGTTGTGCTCGAGTTAACACGTGGGCGGAGCCGTGGTGCGCTTCGGACTATTTAGCGTATTGTGAGTATAAGGATAATTAGGGCTACGGTTAAGAAAAATGTTGCTAGGTATACTTTGATTAGTCCTTGTTGGGGGCTGTTAATGGCTTTGATTATAGGTAGTTGAATTTTTACAATTCCTTTTGGTCCTAATTTTTCAAATCAGGTTTGGTCAACTAGTTGAGTGGCTATTTTTTGTCCTAAAATTAAGGTTAATTTGGGGGCTATTCGGTGGATAATAGGGGGGAAGTAGCCTAGTATGTTTGAGAAGTGGTGTATTTTTATATGGGGATGAATTTTGTGTTGTTTATTTGTTAAGTTGGCGAGTTCGATGGCGGTTAGGAGGCCAATGACAGTGACTAGTAACGCGCTTAGTTTTAATGTTATGGGTATCGTTATGATAGGTGTTTTCGTTGGGAGAAAGTTTGAGGTAATAACTAGTCCTGCAATAATGCTGCCTCAGGCAAGTCGTTTAATTGGGTTTAGGATTGTTGGGTTGTTTTCATTGATAGGTGAGAGTGGTAGGTACCGAGGTTGGCCTATTGAGGCAAAGAAGATTACTCGGAAGCTATACACTGCTGTAAAGGAGGTGGCGATTAAGGTTAAAGTTAGGGCTCAGGCGTTAAGTTGGGAGGTGTTTATTGCTTCGATAATTGCATCTTTTGAGAAGAATCCTGCAAGAAATGGGGTTCCTGTCAGGGCTAGGCTGCCGACAGTTATGCAGGAAGAAGTGAACGGTAGTACTTTGTGTAGTCCCCCCATCTTTCGAATATCTTGTTCATCGTTTAGGCTGTGAATAATAGACCCTGAGCAGAGGAAGAGTATTGCCTTAAAGAATGCGTGAGTGCAGATATGCATGAATGCAAGTTGTGGTTGGTTCAACCCAATTGTAACTATTATAAGGCCAAGTTGGCTAGATGTTGAGAATGCAACGATTTTTTTGATATCATTTTGTGTTAATGCGCAAGTGGCTGTAAATAACGTAGTTAGTGCCCCTAAACATAAGCAGGTTGTCAGCACGGTTTGGTTGTCTTCTATTATTGGGTGAAGGCGGATTAGGAGGAAAATTCCGGCTACGACCATAGTGCTGGAGTGTAATAGGGCAGAGACTGGTGTGGGACCTTCCATTGCTGAGGGGAGTCAGGGGTGTAGTCCAAATTGGGCTGATTTTCCTGTTGCAGCAAGTACTAAGCCTATTAGAGGTAGTGTGAGGTCTATCCCTTTTGAGGCAATAAATATTTGTTGAATTTCTCAGGTATTTAGATTTATGGCTAGTCAGGCCATAGCCAAGATGAGACCAATATCTCCCACTCGGTTATAAATAACAGCTTGAAGGGCAGCGGTGTTTGCATTTGCTCGGCCGTATCACCAGCCAATGAGCAGGAACGATATAATTCCTACTCCTTCCCAGCCAATGAACAGTTGGAATAGGTTATTGGCTGTGACTAGGATAATTATTGCTACTAGAAATATAAGTAGATATTTGAAGAACCGTTTTATGTCTGGGTCTGCGGCTATGTATCATGAGGCAAATTCTAGAATTGACCATGTGACATAGAGGGCGATTGGAACAAAGATAGTTGAATAATAATCGAATTTGAAGCTTGTGTTTAAGTCGAATGTTATTGTATTGACCCATTGTCAGTTTGTTATTACTGTTTCTATTCCTTGATCTAAAAAGATGAATAGAGGAATTAGGCTGATAAAGAATGCTATTTGAACAGCGGTCTTTACGTGGGTCAGAGGTCAGTCTTCTTTTATTGGAGGGGGGAGTAATGTTATTAAGATTGGGTAAATAAGTATTGTAAAAATGCTAATAAGGGTGGAGTTGAATATTAAAGTTGTTAGGGGCATAGCCGCTACTTGGAGTTGCACCAAGAGTTTTTGGTTCCTAAGACCAATGGATGAGCTGTTATCCTTTAGGGGCCGAGTGAGCCATGGATTTAAACCATGGTCTTGAAGGACTAGCAATCTTTCAGGGTTATGTCTTACTCTCTCGGTGAACAAGGGGAGTCTATCTCCTATTTTTAGAATCACAATCTAATGTTTTATTTAAACTATGTTTACATAGGCATCATCCTCATATTAGCTCGGGTTTCAGTACTAGTAGTAGTACAGGGGTGAGGTGTATAGCGATTAAGAGATGTTCTCGAGTGTGTGATGGTTCCAGGTTAATAACGTGGTTTGGGGTTGGGCCTCGTTGTGTTATCAGAAATATGTATAGTGAATACCCAGCTGTAATTAGTGTTCCTAGTCCTGTTAATAGAATAGACCAGTAGGACCAGTTAAATATAGAGGTAATAATTATTAGTTCTCCTATTAGGTTAGGGAGGGGAGGAAGTGCTAAGTTAGCTAGGTTTGCAATAAATCATCAAGCGGCTATTAAGGGTAAAATCATTTGTAGGCCCCGAGCTAAAAGAAGTGTGCGGCTATGGGTTCGTTCATAGTTAGTGTTAGCTAAAGAAAACAGTGCTGATGATACTAGTCCATGGGCGATTATCAGGATAATTGCCCCTGTAAATCCTCAGGGGGTTTGGATTAGAATTCCTCCTGCTACAAGTCCCATATGGCTGACGGAAGAATATGCGATTATTGATTTTAAATCCGTTTGTCGTAAACAGATAGACCCTGTTATGATAATTCCTCACAGGGCGAGAATGATGAATGGGTAGGCTAGTTCTTTGGTTAGGGGGGTCAAGATAATAATAATTCGTATTATTCCGTATCCTCCTAGTTTTAGTAGTACGGCGGCCAGAATCATAGATCCAGCCACTGGAGCCTCTACATGTGCTTTTGGCAGTCATAAATGGACTCCATACAGGGGCATTTTAACTAAAAATGCTAGTAGACAGCCCGCTCATCATAGTTTATCCCCTCATGAGTATAAGATGAGCGGTTTGGTGTATTGAATTGTTAATATTGAGAGTGTTCCTAGGTCTTTTTGTAATACTAATAGGGAGACAAGTAGTGGGAGGGACCCTGCTAATGTATAAAATAGAAAGTATGTTCCTGCGTTGAGCCGTTCTATTTGGTTACCCCACCGGGTAATAATAATTAAGGTAGGGATTAATGTGGCTTCAAATATGATGTAAAATATGATGATTTCAGTTGCTCCGAATGCCATGATTAGGAATATTTGGAGGGAAACTAATAATGTGATGTATGACCGTTGGCGGCTGAGGGGTTCTGGTCGTATGTGGTTTTGGCTTGCTAAGATTATTAATGGGAGTAACCAGCATGAGAGAATGAGTAAAGGTGTTGACAAGGGGTCTGTCGCTAAATAAGTATTTGTGGTTGATCAGCCCATTTCTGAGTCTCATTTTAATCATGTTAGGCTGATAGAAGCAATAATAAAGCTTTGGTAAGTGACTGTGGTTCATAGCCATTTTTTGTTTACCAGTCAAGTGGTGGGGATGAGTATAATAGTAGGAATAAGCACTTTTAGCATTGTAGCAGATTTAGGGATTTTAGGTGGTCTGTGCCGTGTGTTCGGGATGTAGCTACTAGTAGGGCAAGACCTACGCTAGCTTCGCAGGCGGAGAATGCTAGTAGTATCATGGGTGCCGAGGAGAAGGTGTTAGCTCCTGTTTGGGATGATCATAGGGCCATGGCAATATACAGCGATAGTATTATTGCTTCTAAACAGAGGAGGGCGGACAATAGATGTTTTCGATGGAATGCTAAGCCTGAGAAGCTTAGGGCAAATGTTAATGTAAAGCCAAAATGGATGGGGGTCATAAGACAATCATGGAGTTGAACCATGTTCTACTGAGTCGAAATCAGAAATCTTTCATTGGACTAATTGTCTATTCAGCTCATTCTAGTCCTCCTTGAGTTCATTCATATACTAGCCCTAAAGTTAGTAGAATGATAATTGCTAAGGCTCAGAATAATGTGTGTGTAGTATCAGGTAGTTGGTTTCCTCATGGCAGGGGAAGGAGAAGGGCAATTTCCAGGTCAAATAAAAGGAATAAAATTGCCACTAGAAAAAATCGTATCGAAAATGGGAGTCGGGCGGACCCAAGGGGGTCAAAGCCACACTCATAAGGGGATAGTTTTTCTGAGTCGGGGTTTATTTGTGGTAATCAAAATGAGACTGTAATTAGTACGCAAGAGAGGGTGGTAGTAATTATTAAAATTGAAATGATTGGGTTCATTATCTTTCCCTGGAGTTTAACCAGGATTAAATAATTGGAAGTCACTTGTATTGGGGTTAATACTAGAAAGATTATGAGCCTCATCAATAAATTGAGACGTATAGGAACAGTCATACTACGTCAACGAAGTGTCAGTATCATGCGGCGGCTTCAAATCCAAAGTGATGGCCTGATGTAAAGTGGTATTTAATTTGGCGTAGGAGACATACTGCTAGGAATGTAGAGCCGATAATTACATGTAGTCCATGAAATCCTGTGGCTACAAAGAATGTTGCTCCATAAACCCCATCTGCGATTGTAAAAGGGGCTTCATAGTATTCTATTGCTTGTAGGAAGGTAAAATAGAACCCTAAAATAATTGTGAGGGTTAAGGATTGGATGGCTTGTTTTCGTTCTCCTTCTATAATGCTGTGGTGTGCTCATGTGACTGTTACACCTGAGGCAAGTAGAACAGCTGTATTTAGTAGCGGCACTTCAAATGGGTCAAGAGTAATGATTCCGGTTGGGGGTCAGCATCCGCCTAGTTCTGGTGTGGGGGCTAGGCTTGAGTGGTAAAAGGCTCAGAAGAACCCTAAGAAAAAGAACACTTCTGAGGTAATAAATAAAATTATGCCGTATCGTAGGCCTTTCTGTACGGGGGGCGTATGATGTCCTTGGAAAGTCCCTTCTCGTACAATGTCTCGTCATCATTGATACATTGTGAGGAGCAATAGGATTATTCCTAATGTTATTAGGGCTGTTGATTGGAAATGGAATCATATAGCGGTTCCTGATGTCAGCAGTAGGGCAGCTACTGCACCTGTTAAGGGTCATGGGCTTGGGTCAACTATGTGGTATGCGTGTGCTTGGTGTGCCATTATACGTTTTCTTGGAGATATAGGCTTAGGAGGAGTACAAATACATAAGCTTGGATTATAGCAACTGCTACTTCTAATAATGTCAAAAGGAATAGAACCACTGCTGTTAGGATTGCCACCGCAGGCATTATTGGTATAAGTACAAAGACTGCAGTAGCGATAAGTTGAATCAGCAGGTGTCCTGCTGTTAGGTTTGCTGTAAGTCGTACTCCTAAGGCTAACGGTCGGATAAATAAGCTAATTGTTTCGATGACGATAAGTACTGGAATCAGGGGGCCGGGGGTCCCTTCTGGGAGTAAGTGGCCTAGTGCTGCAGTTGGTTGGTTTCGCATGCCGATGATTACTGTGGCTAGTCATAGGGGTACGGCAAATCCTATGTTTAGGGACAGCTGGGTAGTTGGAGTGAAGGTGTATGGAAGCAGGCCTAGTAAGTTTGATGTCAACAGGAATAATAATAAGGATGTTAGTATAAGGGCTCATTTATGGCCGCCAGGGTTTAAAGGCAGAAATAGTTGTTTTGTGACTTGGCCGATGAACCAGTTTTGTAGTGTTAAAACTCGGTTGTTTAGTCATCGGGATGTAGGGGTGGGGAAAAGGATTCAAGGTATTGTAAGGGCTAGTGCAATTAAGGGGACACCTATGTATGTCGGGCTTATAAACTGGTCAAAAAAGTTTAGTGCCATGGTCAATTTCAGGGGCCTAGTTTTGGCTTTACTGTAGCCTGTGGGCTAGGGTCATTAGGAAAGGTGTGGGCTATAACTTTTGTAGGGAGGAGGATCAGAAATACGGCTCATGAGAATAATAGAATTGCGAATCAGGGGCTTGGGTTTAATTGGGGCATGTCACTGAGGGCGGCTGGGGGCCGCCAATCTTTAGCTTAAAAGGCTAACGCTACTTCCCATTTAGCTTCTTAGTGAGGCGTCTTCTAACATTATTGAGGATCAGCTTTCAAAGTGTTGTAAAGGAACTGCTTCAACTACGATTGGTATAAAGCTGTGGTTTGCACCGCAGATTTCAGAGCATTGTCCATAATAGACTCCTGGTCGGGCGGCAAGAAATGCTGTTTGGTTTAGGCGTCCTGGGACTGCGTCCATTTTTACTCCTAAGGCTGGGACGGCTCATGAGTGTAAGACGTCTTCTGCTGTAACTAATACTCGTACAGGGGATTCTATAGGGACTACTATACGGTGGTCTGTTTCTAGAAGTCGGAATTGTCCTGGGGCCAGGTCTTGTGTAGGGATCATATATGAGTCGAAGCCGAGATCTTCATAGTCGGTATACTCATAGCTTCAGTATCATTGATGTCCGATAGCTTTAATAGTTAGGTGGGGGTCATTAATTTCATCTATTAGATAGAGAATTCGTAAAGAGGGTAGGGCAATTAGAATTAGAATTGCTGCTGGTAAAATGGTTCATACGATTTCAATTTCTTGTGAATCTAGGATGTATATATTAGTAACTTTAGCAGTTACTATTGCTACAATAATATACAGGACTAAGGTGCTAATTAAGAATACGATTATTAGTGCGTGATCATGGAAGTGAAGTAGTTCTTCTATCAGGGGGGAGGCTGCGTCTTGGAAACCTAGTTGTGAGGGATGTGCCATTAGTATAAGACACGCAGGGGTCTAACCTACAACTTTGCCTTGACAAGGCAGTGTAATCTTTATTACTAGGGTCTTATTAAAAGAAAGTGGCAGAGTGGTTATGTGGCTGGCTTGAAACCGGCAAATGGGGGTTCAATTCCTTCCTTTCTTGAGTAGTGGGTCATTTTAAATTATTAACTTAGTGAATGGTTGTTGAACTCGTACATATGCGGGTTCTTCGTATGTGTGATACGGGGGAGGACATCCGTGAAGTCATTCAACATTTGTTTCTGTCAACTCTACTCATTTTACTTCTCGTTTTGCGCTAAATGCTTCTCATAAAATAAATAGGAATAAGACTACTGCCGTGAGAGAAATTAGGGAGCCGATAGATGAAATTGTATTTCATAGGGTGTATGCGTCTGGGTAGTCTGAATAACGTCGTGGTATTCCTGCAAGACCTAGGAAGTGCTGTGGAAAGAATGTTAGATTTACCCCCAGGAATATAATACCGAAGTGGACTTTAGTTCAGGTGTCATGTAATGTGTAACCTGAAAATAGCGGGAATCAGTGCACAAAGCCCCCCATGATGGCGAATACTGCTCCTATAGACAATACATAGTGGAAGTGGGCTACCACATAGTATGTGTCATGTAGTACGATGTCAATTGACGAATTTGCTAGTACGATTCCTGTTAGGCCCCCAACTGTGAAGAGGAAGATAAAGCCTAAGGCCCAGAGGAGGGGTGTTTCTCATTTAACTACTCCGCCGTGGAGTGTGGCTAATCAGCTAAACACTTTTACCCCGGTTGGGATAGCGATAATTATTGTGGCGGAAGTAAAATAAGCACGAGTGTCTACGTCTATTCCCACTGTGAATATGTGATGTGCTCATACGATAAATCCTAGGAGTCCGATAGCCATCATTGCTCAGACCATTCCTATATAGCCGAAGGGTTCTTTTTTACCTGAATAATAGGCGACGATGTGGGAGATTATTCCAAATCCGGGTAAAATTAAAATGTACACTTCTGGGTGACCAAAGAATCAGAAAAGGTGTTGGTACAGGATTGGGTCTCCTCCTCCTGCAGGGTCAAAGAATGTTGTGTTTAGGTTTCGATCGGTTAGAAGTATTGTGATTCCTGCAGCGAGAACTGGCAGAGACAGCAGAAGTAGTACTGCAGTCACTAGGACAGATCACACGAATAAAGGGGTTTGATACTGGGTAATGGCAGGCGGTTTCATATTAATGATTGTGGTAATAAAGTTAATTGCCCCTAGAATTGATGAGATCCCTGCAAGGTGAAGTGAGAAAATTGTTAAGTCAACTGATGCTCCAGCGTGGGCCAAGTTTCCGGCTAGAGGGGGGTATACAGTTCAACCTGTCCCAGCTCCGGCTTCTACCCCAGAGGATGCCAGTAGTAAGAGAAATGAGGGGGGGAGGAGTCAGAAGCTTATGTTATTTATTCGAGGGAATGCCATGTCTGGGGCTCCGATCATTAGGGGTACAAGTCAGTTGCCGAATCCACCAATTATTACTGGTATTACTATAAAGAAAATTATTACAAACGCATGTGCTGTAACAATAACATTGTAAATTTGATCATCTCCAAGAAGGGCGCCAGGTTGGCTTAGTTCAGCACGGATTAGTAGGCTTAATGCAGTGCCCACCATTCCGGCTCAGGCACCAAATACTAGATATAGGGTACCAATGTCTTTGTGATTAGTAGAAAAGAATCAGCGGGTGATTGCCACAGGTAAGATGGCTGAGCGTATAAGTGGTGGGCCGTAGCCCCATTGAGAGAGGTTCAACTCCTCTTCTTACCAAGCTTTGTGGTGTTAACATGTCAGATTGCAAATCTGAAGATGCAGGCGAGAGCCTGCCGAAGCTTAATACGCCCTCCTTTCCCTCCCGGGGAGGGTAGATGGATGCTCGCTGGTTAGGGCGCCTAGCTGTTAACTAGGATTTTGGGGGATCGAGGCCCTCCCGTCTATAAAGGCCTTAGCTTAATTAAAGTATCTGAGTTGCATTCAGGTTATGTGGGATAAAGTCCTGCAGGTCTTATCAGGGGCTAGAAGATTCTCACTTCTATTTAAAGCTTTGAAGGCTTTCGGTTTGGGTTTTATCCTAAGTCCCTATTACTTAAAGTTTTTAAGGTTTACCTGGTTTGAGTCTTATCTTAAAGTCCCCATATTGTGATTGCTATAATTGTGGGGGTGCAAGGCAGTATTATAGCTGTTATAATTATTATGGTTGCAAGGGGTAATATGTTTTGGTTTGATTTAATCCGTCATGATGTTTTGGCATTGTTTGTGTTTGGTGAAATTGTTAATGATATGGTGTAACATAATCGTAAATAGAAAAATAGGCTAAGGAGTGCTGCGATTGCTATTAGTGTGGCAATAAGTGGCATATCTTGCTTAGCCAGTTCTTGTAAAATCATTCATTTTGGAATGAACCCTGTTAGTGGTGGGAGGCCACCTAGGGATAGTATGGCAAATATAGTCAGTGCTGTAAGAATTGGGGTTTTTGTTCAACTGGTTGCAAGGGTATTCAGTTTCGTGGCTGAGACTATTTTTAGGGCTATGAAGGTAGTTGCTGTTATGATGATGTAAATTGTAAAGTTTATAATTATTAGGTTCGGCAAATATTTTATTACAATTATTATCCATCCTATATGAGCGATTGAGGAGTATGCTAGGATTTTTCGTAGTTGTGTTTGATTCAACCCCCCTCATCCCCCCACTAGGGCGGATAAGACGCCCAAGGTAATGACGAGGGGCTGTTGTACTCCTGGCGAGAGTTGGTAAATAAGGACTATGGGTGCTATTTTCTGTCATGTTGATAAGATTAAGCCTGTACCTAGATCGAGGCCTTGTATTACTTCTGGCAGTCAGAAGTGTATAGGGGCTAACCCAATTTTCAGCCCGAGGGCTATAAATGTAACCGTAGTTGCGATGGGGTTTGATAGTTGTTGGATTTCTCATTGACCTGTGAGTCATGCATTTGATGTGGCGGCAAAGAGTATTAATGCTGCCGCTGCGGCTTGTGTGAGAAAATATTTTGTTGTTGCCTCTACGGCTCGCGGGTGGTGGTGTTGGGCTATTAGAGGAATAATGGCTAGAGTGTTAATTTCTAGTCCTATTCAGGCAAGAAGTCAATGGGAGCTAGCGAACGTGAGTGTGGTGCCTAGGCCGAGGGTTATAACTATAAGGGAGGTTACATACGGGTTCATTAGTGAGGGAGGGATTTTAACCCACATGTTCGGGGTATGGGCCCGAGAGCTTTTTTAGCTGCCCTTACTAGGAAGTGGTGTAGTGGGAGCACCAAGAGTTTTGATCTCTTGAGGATGGGTTCGAGTCCCTTTTTCCTAAGGAAATGGGGGGATTTTAACTCTCATAATTCACTCTATCAAAGTGGCCCTTTATCATTCAGGCACATTTCCTTTTAATTGTTTGGTGGGAGGCCTGCCAGTGCGATGGGTAGAGCTAAATTTCATATAAGCAGAGCTAGGGTTAAGGGCAGGAAGTTTTTTCATATCAGGTGTATTAGCTGGTCGTAGCGAAATCGTGGGTATGAGGCTCGTACCCATAAGAATAATACAGATAGCAGAGCGGCTTTAATTATTAAATTTACAGTAGTGAGCTCTGGAATAATGGGGTTGTGTATTGCCCCTAAGAATAGAATTGTTGATAGTGTATTTATTAGTAAAATGTTTGAGTACTCAGCTAAAAAGAATAGGGCAAACGGGCCCCCTGCGTACTCTACGTTAAAGCCTGAAACCAGTTCTGATTCTCCTTCTGTGAGATCGAATGGGGCTCGGTTTGTCTCGGCCAGTGTTGAGATATATCATATTGCGGCTAATGGTCATATAGGAACTGTTAGTCATACTGCTTCTTGAACAATGTTAAAGGTTTTTAAATTAAATGCTCCTGCAGCGATAATGATTGAGAGGAGAATCAGCCCTAGGCTGACTTCGTATGAAATGGTTTGGGCAACGGCCCGTAAAGCCCCAATTAGGGCGTACTTCGAGTTCGAGGCCCAACCTGAGCCTAAAATTGAATAAACTGTGAGGCTTGAGAGGGCTAGTACAAACAAAATACCAAGGTTAAGTTCTACTACTGGGGATGGTATTGGTATGGGGGCTCATAATGTTAGGGCGAGTGTGAGTGCTAGAGTAGGGGTGGCTAGAAATAGGAAGGGGGAGGAGGTTGAAGGACGAATGGGCTCTTTGATGAATAATTTTACTCCGTCGGCGATAGGTTGAAGTAAGCCGTACGGCCCTACAATATTAGGGCCTTTTCGTAGTTGCATGTATCCTAACACCTTCCGTTCTAAGAGGGTTAGGAATGCTACGGCAAGTAGGACTGGGACAATATATGCTAGGGGGTTTACGATGTGGGTGAGGACTACACTCATAGCTGAAGGAGGGGAGTTGAACCCCCGGGTGGAAGGTCTTAGGCCTTCTGCAATTACCGGACTCTGCCACCTTAGCTTGCCGTTATTTCCGGTTGGTAACATTTACCTCTTTGCCTATTTTATTTATTTTCAGTAGGTAGGGGTGAGGCTTGCTTTAAGTATTGGCCCCTTCGCTCCGGTCCTTTCGTACTGGGAAGGAGTAAACTCATAGATAGAAACCGACCTGGATTTCTCCGGTCTGAACTCAGATCACGTAGGACTAGTTAATCGTTGAACAAACGAACCCTTAATAGCGGCTGCACCATTAGGATGTCCTGATCCAACATCGAGGTCGTAAACCCTTTCGTCGATATGGACTCTGGGAAAGGATTGCGCTGTTATCCCTAGGGTAACTTGGTTCGTTGATCAGGTTCAAGGTCCTGGATCATGATGGTCAGAATTTCTGTTGCTTAGAAGTGTTCCTCTTAGCTTAGGGGGTTATCCCTATTCCTCGTGGGGGCTTTTTTCTCCCCCATGGTCGCCCCAACCGAAGACATTTGGACCAATTTACATTGGGTTTTGTTGTACTTATATCCTTTTGGCTATGACTTAGTCTCTTTACATGTGTGGCCTTTCGTCTAAAGCTCTATAGGGTCTTCTCGTCTTATGTGGTTATGCCCGCTTCTGCACGGGCAGATCAATTTCATTGACTAGGGGAAGGAGACAGTTAAACCCTCGTCATGCCATTCATACAGGTCTTTATTTAAAAGACAAATGATTACGCTACCTTCGCACGGTCAGGATACCGCGGCCGTTAAACCTTACGGTCACAGGGCAGGCGGGACCTCTAATACTTCCTTTGTTAGCAAGAGGCGATGTTTTTGGTAAACAGGCGGGGTTTGTGTTTGCCGAGTTCCTTCTTCTCCTTTTGGTCTTTCCTTGTGCACTCCTGTGTTGGGTTAACGGTTAAAGTTTAATACGGTTTTCTTGCTTATTATGTCTGTTTTTTTACTCTCATTTGAGTCCGTTAATTGTCGGTGGTAAGTCCGGTCCGACTTACACATGTGTTAGGAGAGGGTCTTAAGCCCTCTTATTACTGATTTTAGCATTATTTTTTCTATGTGTGCATAGAATAGCTTAATATTTCTAGGGGGTGGGGAGTTTATTATCCTTATTGTTGGGTTTGGTCTCATTGGAGCTTTAACGCTTTCTTTATAGGTGGCTGCTTTTAGGCCTACTAAGATGAATTTGTCCTTTTAGGGTATGATCCTTGTCCTCCTGTGCAAGGTTGTGTTCTGTTTCAAAGGGGCTGTACCCCCTTTGACTAACTCTTATACTTTACTTTATTCTTGTGTTTATGGGTGTTTGATAGTAGAACTATATAAGGCTGAACTAACATTCATTTCTTAAGCAACCAGCTATAACTAGGCTCGGTAGGCTTATCACCTCTACTCGGGGGTCTTCCCACTCTTTTGCCACAGAGACGGGTTGGCCCTGTTAGGCTGCCCCGGAGTAGCTCGTCTAGTTTCGGGGAGTCAAACTAAAGTTCTCTTTGCTTGATTTTTACTTGCTAAACCATGATGCAAAAGGTACGAGGGCTAGCCTCTGCTTTTTCTTGCTTGTATGGGTTGTTTCATTTCTTTTTCAACTTTCCCTTGCGGTACTGTCTCTATCGCTGTGTTTGTCCTTTTCTATCGCCTATACTTAGGTGGAAGAATGTTTTATTTTAGGGTGTTTTGGGTGTGTTATCTATGATTGGTAATTTGTTTGTTGTGTTCAGGCTAGTTGTTTTGCTTAGAATAACTCGACTTGCACGAATATCTTCTCAGTGTAAGGGAGATGCTCTTCTTTTTAGCTATATTCTAATTTTCCCAAGTGCACCTTCCGGTACACTTACCATGTTACGACTTGCCTCCTCTTCTATATTTTTATGGGGGGGGGGGGGTTTATAAATTTTTCTTCATTTTTTGAGGAGAGTGACGGGCGGTGTGTACGCGCCTCAGAGCCGGTTTCAAAAGAACTCTCTATTTTCTTTTTACTGCTAAATCCACCTTCAGTCGTGCTTGTTTCATGGCACTTTCCGTAATGTCTTCTGGGTCAGAAAATGTAGCCCATTTCATCCCACTTCATTCGCTACACCTCGACCTGACGTTCTGGGTACAAACTCATTAGGCTTACTATTAATCTCTCAAGAGGTAAGCTGACGACGGAGGTATATAGGCGGTTTTAGCAAGAAGTGGTGAGGTTTAACGTGGATTATCGGTTATAGAACAGGCTCCTCTAGGTGGGTGTGAGACACCGCCAAGTCCTTTGGGTTTTAAGCTAACGCTCGTAGTCCCCTGGCGGATGATATTTGTAGGTTGTCATCGTTGTTTATGGTTAAGCATAGTGGGGTATCTAATCCCAGTTTGTTTCTTAACTGTCGTGTATTCAAAATTATTAAAGCTACTTTCGTTGTGGGGCTTCGTCTTATCCAGTAGCGTATTACAGCTTAGGAGGCGTTTGGCTTTAGTTTGTTTGATTTTCTAATCACGCTTTACGCCGTGTAGCATCAATTCGAGCCTCCCGTCTAACCGCGGTGGCTGGCACGAGTTTTACCGGCTCTTTTAGCCTTAATTAAGTCGAGCTTTCGCTCATGGCTTAATATTTATCACTGCTGAATTCCCTTGAGGGTGTGGCTGAGCAAGGCGTCTTGGGCTACATTTAGTGTGCCTGATGCCGGCGCCTTTTCTCCGAGGGGGGGATAAAGGGCATTCTCACCGGTGTGCGGGTACTTGCATGTGTAATTCAGGCTAGAACTGATGTTAAAGTCAGGACCAGGCTTATTGTGTCATCGAAATTTTCTAGGATTTATCTTGGCATCTTCAGTGCCATGCTTTGTATTTAAGCTACGTTAAC